TCTAGAATGGATTTGATCAATTTCAGTCGAATACGCAACGTGAATTCCTTGTTGTTTAGTTGGAGTTCCAACGAAAACCACACGAAATGCCCGAGTTTTAGTTATATTTTGAATATCACTAAACTAAAGTTTAGTCGTTCTAGCCCACCGGAGTGAACGTAAAGAACTGATAGATACAAATAATGTCGAAATACCAAGGGGGGTAGGAACTTTTTTTTTTATATACTTGGTTTTCATAACCCCACCCTTGGTATTTTTTAGTTAAATTGCATTTTATTCAACGGAAGTTCCTTCAAAATTTCTGCTTTGGTTAAAAGATTCTGAACAGTTCCTGTGGGTTGAGCACCTTTTTCGAGGAAATATGAAATAAGAGGAACGTTTAAATAAATTTGATTCTTCATTGGATAATAAAAGCCCACCTTCCGAAGAACTCTTCCTTCTCTTGGAGATCGAACATCAATTGCAACGATTCGATAAACGGCGCATTGAGATAGATGTAGATAAACAATACCCCCCCTAGAAACGTATACGAGGTTTTCTCCTCGTACGGCTCACGAAAAAATGATTTTATTAGACGTTTTGTCTATGTATGTAATTCGAATAAATTAAATGATAAATAGCCACAGACTATTATTTAAGTCTTGTTAATGAAAAAAAAAAAGCATTCCCACTCTTAACTCAAGTTGGATAACTCTCAAATACCTCAAAGGAAAAATATTGAGTCTATTTCATTTCTTGAGTGGTCTTTCCACCCCTTTTCTTTAGCTGGATCTGGTTTACAATTTTCTTTGTCTTCTTTCTTTAGGCTAATCCAGTTAAGTTATAGATAGTTATGAGACAATTAAAACGGTCTTTCCTTGTTCTTAGATTCTTTATCCTTATTTTAAATCATTGGGTTTAGACATTACTTCGGCAGTTCTTAATCTAATCCTTTCAAAATGGCAGCAACAGACCCTTTTTTGATTTCTTTGTAGCAAAGATTCCTCTGGACAGTTGATTCACGCATGATAGACTTTGAATAAAAAAAGTTCAATCAATTCCAACATCCAACAAGTTTTACTTTTGAATTGGAAACTTGCTCGAATTGGATTTCTATATATGGAAGATATATTTACAAAGTTGTTCCCATTGATTGGCATTAACCCTAGATCGTTATCCCCGAGAAATTAATTCTAATCCTTTCCACTCGAGCTACACCATGAACTATTACTATTTACAACCCAACAAAAAAGAGGGTTCAAGTCTAACAGAACAAACAATGTCGAGCCAAGAGCACCCTCATTTCGAGATAATTTGAAAATGGTGGATGGAAAAATCCACAACGGATGATGTCCTTCAAGTCGCACGTTGCTTTCTACCACATCGTTTCAAACGAAGTTTTAGCATAACATTCCTAAAATTTGGAACCGGTATGGAATGGAATTGATTCAATCAGGGAATCATGAATAGTCATTGGTTCGGCTGTACACAGACACTGTAACTGTAATCTAGACTCTTGCTTATATATATCTATATATACTTATATAATATTATTATATAATATAATTTTTCTGAAACAGTCTTACTTAGTAAAAGTAAAACGACATGTTTAACATACATAAATTTATGTACCTAAAAACATATCCACATAGATATTAGTAAATAATATCGAGGTGAATTCCAAAGATTCCAGATTACACTTACTTAGTACTTAATAATTTTTTTTCTAGGGAAATGGAAATAATGTAGGACAAAAAATACATATACGCTGGGACGGAAGGATTCGAACCTACGAATAGCGGGACCAAAACCCGTTGCCTTACCACTTGGCTACGCCCCATTTCAATTTAGCATTTTTAAGAAAAAATTAATATATTTGCATATATTGGTATTGGTTCTTTGTCAACTTAAGTTCAAATAGCTAATAGCTATAGAAGCTATTAGTACTACCATTTATATATATATCGATATAGATTTGATATATATATATAGAATTCAACTCAATTTATTGATCATTAAATAGAATTAAATTAAGATAGTGTATGAATATATGATTTCTTCAATTCTCAAAGGAGAGTAGAAGTATTTTTTATTGGGTTGGTTCACCGAAAAAAGGAGTTTATCTTGCGTACTTTCTTACCTTTTCAGGATATCAAAAAATAAATTAAAATGCAATTATCTCCAAGAACAAAATGTATGTTATGCTTAATATTGTTAGTTTGATCTGTATTTCTATTAATTCTGCCCTTTATTCGAGTAGTTTTTTCTTCGGCAAATTACCCGAAGCATATGCTTTTTTGAATCCAATCATAGATGTTATGCCAATCATACCTGTGTTTTTTTTTCTTTTAGCTTTCGTTTGGCAAGCTGCTGTAAGTTTTCGATGAGATCAATTCCTAGCCTAATTTTTTAAAGAAAAAAGTAGAAATAAAATATACAATTCTAAAGGTTTTAGAATAGGAACCTTTGATCCGCATAATAAATGGAATAGCCGCCAGAAAGTCGGCTTGACCTTGACCCCCTTTCCTCGTTTTTGACTTTGAAAGACCTTAACCCTCTCTATTAGGGTCTGGCAATATAGAATTTTTATATAAACGAAAATTTTTCCTAATAAAAATAAATGAATTGTTAAAATTTCATTTATTTTTTATTGAAAAAAAAAACTGCATTTGGTGGTATTGGTGTAAAAATAGGATATGAATGTGGGGTAGAAAAATGGAAGATATATTCTCTTTTTGTTTTTAATTATCTTGGAGATTGTGTAATGCTTACTCTGAAACTCTTCGTTTATACCGTAGTAATATTTTTTGTTTCTCTCTTTATCTTTGGATTCCTATCTAATGATCCAGGGCGTAATCCTGGACGCGAAGAATAGAATTAAAAAGGTTTTCTTTGGTATATTTTAAAATTTTATTAGGCTTTATCTATGTAACTAATTTAACTACGATTGAAAAAATAGGAAAAAACTCAAGACATCGATCGATGTAAACGGAAAGAGAGGGATTCGAACCCTCGGTACGAATAACTCGTACAACGGATTAGCAATCCGACGCTTTAGTCCACTCAGCCATCTCTCCAAATTGGGGAGATATAATTATTCCGTTATGTGTAATGGAACGATTATATCTTTTTCGCTCTTCTCTCTCTATTACTATTATATTATAGATAGATAGACAAATAATAACTTTATTTTATACAAAAAAGCGGCGCCAACAGCCGAACTAAATCAAAATAAGGGACTTTCGAACAAAATAGACACAAATAAAGGGGGTATCCCTTATTTTGATTTAATTCTCATGGCCCGGCCGGGTCAGTACCTAGCCGGGCGTTCCAGCGAATTACGAATTATAGACTAATAATTTTTTCTATCATTTATATCGTATTAACAATAAAAATACTATTTTTTGAATATTTACTATTATATTCAATACTAAAAAAATAGTCGTTCTTCTTTTTGTTTTTGTTATATTCTTATTTTCCGTTCAAAAGAAACTATCGATTGTTCCAAAATGCATTCTTCTGTTATGATTTGAGTATTTTTTAGACCTGTATATATCTTCCTCAGCAACCTAGTATTCACTTGAAATTTAATGAAGCATCTTTTAAAAATCTCATTAAATTTTCTCCTATCTCCCCGCAAAAAAGTGCAACACACTCATTTTTATGATTCTTTGATGATCCATCTTATTCAAGTTCGACAAAAAGTCCGTTTGCCTACAATAATCGTATTGTAGCGGGTATAGTTTAGTGGTAAAAGTGTGATTCGTTCTATTAACCTTTAAAGTTAAAGGGTCTTTCGGTTTTATTCATATTCCGACCACAAACTTTATTTTTTATAAAGGATTAAATCCTTTACCTCGCAATGATAGAGAAAAAAATACACATTCTCGTGATTTGTATCCATAAGTCGCTTATAAATTAACTGGCATGGTTGGATTATGAACTGACGAAACAGAATTTGTAGATTCTACCAAGACTTCCAATTGAATAAGTATGAGTAAAGGATCTATGGCTGAAGATAGAAAGACGCTTTCAAATCGTAACTAAATCTTGCACATTTTTTTTATAAATAAATTGAAGCAAAATAGCTATTGCCCGATGACTTTAGTCTACTAGAGATATCGACCTTTTGGTTTAGCTCGGCGGAAATTTTTTTTCCTTACCTTAGGATCCTCACAAATAGAAATAGAGAACGAAGTAACTAGAAAATTTGCCAGAATCACCCTCTCGTAGTTCTAGAAGGATCATCTATAAAGCAATTCGTTTTAGTTACACAAAAAGCGGACATAGATCTTACGGGCTTAATTTTTTTATTTTGTTAACATCTTAGTACAAGAATTCATCCATTTTCCCTAAAGGAGCCGGATGAAACCAAAGTTTCATGTTCGGTTTTGAATTAGCGACGCTTAAAGAGCAAAATCAACGTCGACTATAACCCCTAGCCTTCCAAGCTAACGATGCGGGTTCGATTCCCGCTACCCGCTTATTTATATTTTTCTAAATAGGATATTCTAATTATATTTATATTTAATGATTCATTAAATATAAAATTCCAAAACTGATCTCGCAGCCAATACGATTTTTCTTCGTTTCAATTAAAAAAAAAAAAATACGAAAAAATCGGAATGAACGGCGTCCATTGTCTAATGGATAGGACAGAGGTCTTCTAAACCTTTGGTATAGGTTCAAATCCTATTGGACGCAATTTATTTTCATCTATTTTTATTTAGATAACCAGAAATACTTTTTTCCTTTTTTTTTTTTTTAGTTAAACGAAAAGTTATAAATTTATTTATGTTTGTTCCTGAAGTATAAATCGATCCATTTGGTGCTGAATAGCTTGTTTCAAAAGAGCCTCTGCTTCCTCAGTAAATATTTTAGTAGAAGATATTATTTCTTGAAACTGAGGTTTATTACTTTTTAAATAAGTACGTAATTCAACAAGAAATTTCCTTACCTGTCCAATTTCTAATAAATCAAGATAACCATTTGTTCCAGTATAAATAGTTATTATCTGTTCT